GTGGTCTAAGGAAATCAAAATAAATCTGCTTATACAATTTAATCTATATCGAATTTGAATATCAGAATAGCTGATATAGTCATCATTCAATGGGTCAGGTCCACTTACTTTTTCTTTATTTAGAATTTGATAGTGGGTGTTATAAGAACATTGGAGAAATAAGAACACCTTGGTTTGTCGATTAATAATAGGAATTGTATATATAGAGTATTATAGAATATTTCTGTTATGTCCCAGGACAAAAAATTTGTGAATAATGAGACATGAGGAGGACTACTATGTCACTACAGGTGGACTACTCCTAATACGTGCAATTAGTCATTTTGCTAATCAATAAATGTTCAACTTCCTAACTTAAAGTAAGAATAATCAGAATTCGTTATAATGGTGGTTATCCTTTTCTTTTTAGAAAAAATAATAGAGATATTTTCCGCTGAAAAACGAAGGCTAAAACTTGAGTTTAGTGGAAAAAAAAGCCCTTTATCGGATTTGAACCGATGACTTACGCCTTACCATGGCGTTACTCTACCACTGAGTTAAAGGGGCCGTTTTATTCAATTCATGAATTAGCCATTTTTTTTTCCATTATGAGTCTACTGCATATATGTATATATGTACTATAATGTACATAATATATACGTATATGCATAGGAGTTCATTCAGGAACAATAAATTGGATTTACTCCAAAAGTAGATAAGATTATTATTTAGAATTTTTGAAAAAAAAAATTCTAAATAATCATAACATAAAAGTAGGAAAGATTTTTTGGATCTAGTCATACCATTAGACTATATTGACAATTCCAAAAAACTGCTCATACTATCATCATAGTATGATGATGGTCGGGCGTATATGCCCCTATCGTCTAGTGGTTCAGGACATCTCTCTTTCAAGGAGGCAGCGGGGATTCGACTTCCCCTGGGGGTAGGGTACTATGAAAGGAAGTTGATCATAGATTATCGATAAGCCTAGAATGAATTCTTCCTGGGTCGATGCCCGAGCGGTTAATGGGGACGGACTGTAAATTCGTTGGCAATATGTCTACGCTGGTTCAAATCCAGCTCGGCCCAATAATTCACCGCTCCATGAATATGATATAACCAATTTGTCTTCTATAAACGGAAATGCCTAATCCGTAGAAATAAAGAGAAAGGATCAATTTTTTTTTTCTCTATCCCTATTTTTCTCTTTCTGATCTTTCTAAGGATCTAATTCATGATACTTTACTTAATTAAGTAAAGTATCATGAAAAGCAAACAAAAAAGTTTAGTTCTTTTTTCTCATTGAAAGATTGATTATCCACTTTTGGCCGTAAAATAATTATTGGTTACTAGTAATCCGTGTCACTCTCACTATAGCCCATATTATATGTGGATATGATATCAGTATATCATTCCTGTCTTTCTTACAATACGACGACTAGGACTAGAATGTTCTTATGATTACATTAAGAATATGTAACATTAAGAATATGTATGCCATACACCTCGCTGGGATTGTAGTTCAATTGGTCAGAGCACCGCCCTGTCAAGGCGGAAGCTGCGGGTTCGAGCCCCGTCAGTCCCGAACTAAGATCCGGTGAATTTATCAATTCATCCCTCTCTTTTCACGGAAAAGGGGGACAGGAAGCAAGATCTAATCCCCAGTGGGGATCCTTATTTCTTTTGTTTTTTATTTCGCATTTATCATCACACAAATATGGATACGGGAATTTCAAATCTTTCCACTACTCCCGATTGATAAAGGAGAGACATATCATATGTACATTAGTACAATCGGTGGTATTACTATATTCAGTATTTTAAGAGATACCATCCTCGTCTTACTTTCTTTTTCGATTGTTCTTGATCAATGAAATGGAGTAGAGTGATCCTATTTTACCGAGAGTACATACAAAAATGGTATTTGTTTATTGTACGATGGACAATGAACTTAACATAATTACCTCGACAGAGTACTTTTCAGGTTAAACCACACCTTTTCTAGTTCTTACTTTGTTTGTGTATCCTCAATGACTAATTGTAAACAATCTATCTCATTCTCATTCAAATTGCAGACATCATTTTTGATGTATGCATTCCAGTACAAATAAATACAAGAAAGAGGATACTAATAAAATAAAAGACCGAGCAAGGACCCTTTTCAGTAAATTTGTTGGAATATTTGATCTTTTTTATTTAATCCCTTTTTTTCCATCTCACCTCGTTTGGGTCTGTGTGTGACCCATAGAATACCGGTCATATAATACCTCATAATTGTAAGTATAATACACAGGAAGGAGAGTTGTATAAGATAAGGAAGACAGTAGGTTATAGAAAAGAAAAAGTGGAAGAGGATGAAAAATCCAATGGGATTCCTGATCCAATAAAAAATCCAATTTCGTAATTAGTATGGATAAAGGATCTTCCCATGTTATACTATTCAATTCTCGACGATGAATCGATTTGATAAATCAGATATTGTTATTCATAATATTGATCCTATTCAGTATCATCAGGATCAATTCATCCCAATGAATTTACAGGAGTTAAATTTCTCATCTCTATGGGATTACATCCCGAGTTATTGCGAAGAAAAAAAATAAATAATGAAATTATGGAAGTCAATATTCTCGCATTTATTGCTACTGCACTGTTCATTCTAGTTCCTACTGCTTTTTTACTTATTATCTACGTAAAAACAGTCAGTCAAAATGATTAATTTGAATCTGAATTATTAGTTCTTATCAATCCTTTTTTCAATGATTGAAGAAATGAAAGAAAGGGATTAAAAGAAAATTCCAAGTCTTAAATGAAATGATCTGGTTGGAATCATAAAATGTGGTAGAAAGGACTATATATAGTCCTTTCTACCACACTTTAGAGTATTTTATATTATCTAATATTGTATACAATGATATTATCATATAAAGTTGTATTGTATACAGATATAGACTTTATCTAAATGGAGGGTTTATATAGATCAATTTACAATATGTATATGATGTATTAGATGTACATCTAATCTAAATAGTAGACTAGTACATCGAAATAGCAGTCTAATTCTATTTCTTTTTTTCGCTACATCCACTCGATTTCGATCAACCCAAAATAATCGAAGGTCAATTCTTCTAATTCCTAGGTTTCTTATAATTTTATATATAGGTTCCGGGATCCATCAAAAGAATCAATAGAGGAAGATAGGAATATACTATAGCAAAAGAAAACAAAACCAAGGAATTTTTTTGATTTCCCATCCCAAGAAGTCATTGATTGAGCCATTAACAGATCATTTACGAAGTTCTATGGTAACTTCTTCAGATTTTGAAAGGAAGTAGATTAGTAAAGGGGACTCGGACCATTTTTCATGCTTAAACATGACATGAGATGAGTCAAAAAAGCATAAAAAAATCTCTAGGAGTCTAAAATGTTAAATGTATGATATGTGGTGGATCACTCAGCGGAAGAAAGATCTAATTTTATTATGTGTAGAACCTCTTTGGACAACCACTAGTCACTTCCAGTAGAAAGTAAGTATCGTCGTAATCTAATAGCAGAACGATTTGTTCTTAGAACAGTGAAAGTAAAGAAAGAGAGAAACAAATAAAGAAAAAATTAGGGATTGGTTTTTTCTCATTGTAATATCCATAATTCTGGTAAGAACAGGTTTATCCAAACAGAATATTTAGGAGGAATTTGGTTGGAAAAAATTTCCTATCATGCGTAGATTTGAGTTTTGAAATACAACTAAACTATAGTAATCATTCGTTGTTTGGTCGAATGGTTATTATTCATTATTGTCTTTCCAGTATAATTTTGAAAGAGAGACAAGCTTTTTAAAAATAAAGCTTCGAAAAACCATCAATGCAAAGCAAAACGATCAATTAAACAATTGATACAATTCGATTACTCAATCGATTACTCAATCGATTACTCAATCAATTATTAATATACCTAGAGTCCACTCCTTCCCCATACTACGAGTGAAAGGGAAAATGTAAAGACTACCATTAAAGCAGCCCAAGCGAGACTTACTATATCCATGTAAATTATATCTCCTATTTCTATGAAGGAATTATTCCATTATTGATCAATAATCATAGTAGAATCAATGGCGCAGAGTCAAAATAGGATTCTGACTTAAGGCTATTGATGAACCAATTCAATGAATCCACTCGTAACAGATTCTTTATAGGATTTCTGGTAGAATTGGGAAGTATTAAGTCAAAATATGATACACACACCTTTTCCTTGCAAATTGCAAAGGAATGCTCCTAATGGAACATGTGGGAATAGTAAGACCTATTGTTTGTTTTGTTACCTTTCTTTCATAAGCAAAAAAAAAAATATACCATCAAGATAGATAACTCTCTATTGGATACCTACATTTCCTATTTGATCTAAGCCTTACTGTCTTTCTTTCTGTGAAAGAATGGGGAGACATCACTACCATTATTACATACATTTTTTTTGTAATCTCCTTACACGACACACGACCAAAGAAATCTTTTTTTTTTTTTTTACTTTGACTTTTACTCTGTTATTCTATAAGATAAGAGCCAACCAACCATCCTGATTGAATGTTTGAGTACTCAGGGTCTCTCGTAAGTATGGATACAAAGTATCTTCAGTCCTTTCCACAACTCCTAAATTGATTTCCCATCAGCCTATCCAATCTAATTCCAGACGGAGTCAGTAGACCCTACGTTAGTGTAGGTAGTGTAAGATAATTAGGAAGTCTTGATAGTCTTTCGTATAATCTTTTCTTCAATCCTAGGAGCAAAAATGGAATGTCCTTTAGGAACCTTTGGATACCAAGATTTCTGACCTCTTACTTTCGTAGTTCTGGAATTAATAAGTAAGCCTTACCTCATCCCTATTGGTATATCTGTTTGGGCCGCTACCCAGAACCCAAATAGAGCCAGATTTTGAGAAACCAACTTACAGTCTTTTATAGAACTATGTATTCTATAAATCAAGTATCGACAAGCCCCGTCCTTTGCCTTTGCTTATGCAGGGCA